ATAAACAAAGATCGAAAGCTCTGATTCAAAATTCTATTGCTTCAGCCCCTCGCGAGGAATTGCCAAACCATTTGACTATTGACTCATTCCAATATAAAGGATTAGTAAATCAAATAATAGATAGTAAATGGATCGGCTTAAAAATAAATGAGCTGTTAGTCGTAGAATATTATTCCCGTCAGACTTGAACCTAAAGAACATAACAAGGAAAGGGGTTCAGACAATTATGTCCCCTTTTCAACGAAGTAAATAGATCTAAGGGCCTTGATCCGCATTTTTCTCATTCACGCATCACAAATAGATACGTAATAGGATTTATTTTTTTATTTTTTTGCGCTTTCCGCGATATTTGTATTTTACGTACGCGTACCACAGTAATTAGGAATAAAGATTCTCTATCAAATAAAGCTGTTGGAATAATGATATCAATTTTGATTTGATATATTGTGGTCGGTAATGCTGGTGAATTAACAGAAACGGAAAGAGAGGGATTCGAACCCTCGGTAAACAAAAAGCCTACATAGCAGTTCCAATGCTACGCCTTGAACCACTCGGCCATCTCTCCTACATCATCTTATTATTGACCAGAAACCGAGTGAATTGCGAGTTATTCATATTATTTTATTCCAGTACAAACACGACCAATCAACGGTTCCATAGGAATCAAAAATTCCTTTCAAATTTCATATTTATCAACAACTTCTCTTATGATATACCCCATAGATCTATTTATTAGAAATTCATGAATCGTACCGTGGATTTTTCTATTTCATTTCATTCAATTGTATAATGATTATTCCATCCCTTTTTCTCTTTGGATCATAACCAAATCCAAATTTCTCGAGTTATCAGACTCGAGTTATAAGAATCCATAGTAAAATAAAGTCCTTGGTTATTCAACTTAAATGAAATAGTAATAGTTGAAATAGTAATAGTTCCGTGCATTTATTTGTATACTACGAAATTTATATAAAATTCAATCTGATTCAAAAGTCTCCTATCTCTCTTTGTTCGAAAAGGGTCCATTTTGAGCAGAGGGTATACATCTTTTTATTAGAATTTTTCTGTTTTTATGTTATTTTGTACTGCACAATTCCTTTGTTTGTGGGATCATTTTCCCCGAGGAGGTAATGAGAAGAATTATAGAATGGATTGCTAATTATGCCTAGATCTCGGATAAATGGAAATTTTATTGATAAGACCTCTTCAATTATAGCCAATATTTTATTACGAATAATTCCGACAACTTCAGGAGAAAAAAAGGCATTTATCTATTACAGAGATGGTGTGATTTGATTCTTTTTTCTTGTTTTTTTCTTTTTTAGCCCTCACTTCAGTCTTACGAGAAAAAGACGCGAGAAAGAACAAAATTTTTGAAATAAAGCTACGCTTAGTGAAGGTAAAGTTTGGAGATGGAACAATTCCTTCTGTCGTGTATCCTCGATTGATCCAGCCTCAGATACTTGAATTGTCGATTTTAGTATTGAACGAAAGGTTACACCTATAGGTTCTGTATTGTGAGTCAATCCTACTCCACTAGTACCAATAGGCGGCATAGGGGAAGAAGCACTACACTAGGAATCAACAATACGAAAACTTTGTTATAAATTACCCTTTTCCTTATCGGTATCGGGACTAACAAGAATGGTTGGGACAATAAACATCCATCTCGTTCGTACTTTGGATACCCGTATAACCATCAAAGATCGTTGAAGTGACTAATTCCTGGAAATAGTAGGCGTTGAGGACAAAGAAATCGTTGGGGTTACCATTTCTATCTAGCACTAATACGATTGATTGTTGTTAAGAAAAAACCTCTTGCGGGAAGGCTGGCTAGAGATTTCTTGTAAAAATACCAGCTCCTGTCAGTTCATAATGAGAATAATAGGGAAATTTGGATTCCATGGCTTATTCCCCTTAGTACTATGCACAGAAGGAAGGAGCCGTATGAGATGAAAATCTCACGTACGGTTCTGGAACGGGGATTTTTTGAATAAAATGAACGACCGTAACGGATGTCGGCTCAATCCGAAGGAAATTATGCGGAAGCTTTACAGAATTATTATGAAGCTACGCGACCAGAAATTGATCCCTATGATCGAAGTTATATACTCTATAACATAGGCCTTATACACACAAGCAATGGAGAACATACAAAAGCTTTGGAATATTATTTCCGGGCACTAGAGCGAAACCCATTCTTACCGCAAGCTTTTAATAATATGGCCGTGATCTGTCATTACGTGCGACTATCTCCACTATAGAAAGAAAGAATAAAAAAAAGATCAAATTAGCTAGTCAATACTAGAAAAAGATAGGCTTTCTACATATACATCGTCCAAAGCAACGATTTTTATCAGCTGTAGTAAGGAAAGAAATTTCATGATAAAAAAAAATAGGAAGAAAAAGGTAAAGCCTACATACTATACTCTATGGATAAAGGATCAAATTGAGAAAGAAAGCACCGTAAAGATCAATTAGCGAGCTTTTGGGTCGATAC